CAACTGGAATGTGTATTATCCATATAGGAGATCTTCCAATTGAGAAGATCCATCGACCTGAGACGAAGAAAAAGGTCTACCTACTATTTTATTTAGTTATTCAGTTAAACCAATGATTCATTATTGGAGCAGATAGCAACAACTATTTCATCGGACATGCGTATTTTTGATTTTCCGATGGATTGACATGGTTTCATTAATGGAAATTGTTTGATGTAATGAGTAAATAGGCTCTTTCGCCGTTCAAGAATTCTTGTTTAGGCAGTTCATATCATCCATACATAGTGTTTTGATCTAAGATTTCAATTCTTCCAGCTTTCTGCAGTAACATATTGTTCCATGGAGCTAAGATCCAAAATATGGAATAAACAAGTATTTCCACGACTCTACCACCTGGCCAATTCTGTTCCACTTAATCCCTTTTTCATGGCCACATATCTTTATTTTATGGCTAAGGAATGGGAAATCTTTCTCCTGTTACATGAATCAAATGTTTCATTTCATCTGGGAAAAGCCATCTCTTTCTCAACAATGTCTTTGTCATTTGATCCAATAACGTTCCGTTAGATAGGAACAGATTTGATAAATACTGATAACTCTCAGATAGAGTATTAGAACGGAAAGATCCATTAGATAATGAACTATTGGTTCTAAGCCATCTGTGGCGATGAATCAACAATTCGAAGTGCTTTTCTTGCGTATTCTTGATGAACCAGCGTTTATACATAGATGTAGGAGGATTTGTTTGGGAAGTAATAAGCCCCTTTAACATCTCTTCATCTGCAAAGAATTCTCGACGGGAAAACACAGAGACAAAGGACTGATCTTTGAATAGGAAAAAGAATGGATCCGCAGGATCCCAAATGAATTGGCTTATTCGAAAAAAGCCTTGTTCTTTGGAAAATCTATCTCGTGTCTGGTACTGCATGGTTCCACTCTGCAAGAACTCTGAATCATTCTCTTGAAGCTCATCCTCTTTATGATAAATGATCCGCTTGCCCCGAAATGACCCGGCCCAATAAGGAAATCCCAATTCAGTGGGCCTTTCGATACAATCAAATATATTGCCATAAGGGCGCCATATTCGAGGAGCCCAAACTATGTGATTGAATAAATCCTCCTCCATCTGTTGTGAGTCGAAGGCTCCTTCCCCTTCTTCAAACTCCGATTCGTATTTTTCATATAGAAATCTCTGATCAACGATAGAACAAGATCCATTTTGCATCATATCTAACTGATTCCTTGGTTCGGACCGAAGAAGTAGTGTCACTCGATTATTATCAAACTGGCTGCAATCTTTTTCTGTCCGTGAGGATCCCGCCAGAGCGCCTTCTACTTCTAATAGGCCATGAACTAGATCAGAATCATTCTCAACGAAGCCATAAGAAGTGATCCAATTTTTTTCATTGGGTCCGGATGAAGACCAAAGATCTTGAGCGACCGATCCGGCAGAACAACTCAAAAGATAAAGAAGTATCGTTAATTTCTTCATGCTCGTTCCAAGTTCGAAGTACCATTTGTACAAATAAGAATCCCCTTCCTTACATGATTTCTTCTTCATATAGATAGATATAGGATCTATGGGGCAATTACTTAGAAGTACATTTTGTGCAACAGTCCTTCCTATCTGATAGAAAAGGATCTCATGATCCTGAACCGATCTTACCTGGGATCGCAAATCCCAAGTTTGTCTATGAAGAGCTGATCTAATTGTATTAGTTTCTATAATTGATTTCTTCTGTGTAATACTAATTGATAGGACCTCATTGATAAGTGCTACAAGATCTCGTGCATTGAAACCCATGGTTATGGACCCGAATCCGTTAGTATGGAACATTTTCTTTTCCAAGTGAAATCCTCTAGTATAGGAAAGAATGAAAAAGTGCTTTCGTTGTTGTGGAATAAGAAGCCTTCGTATCTTAATACATGTATTTAATTTATTCGGAGCTATTAGAGCGGGATCCACTTTTTGGGGAATATGAGTCGAAGCAATAACAAGAATATTTCTAGTGGAACATCTTTCACAATCCCTGGAGAGATAGTTCTCTAATAGACCGAGGGATAAGTAATTCGACTCATTCACATACAGATCATGAATGTTTGGAATCCATATTATGCAAGGAGACATTGCTTTTGCTAATTCGAATTGAAGGGTGATATCAAATCGGTCTATTTTTGGCGTCATATCCATAATAGTTAGCACATTCGTCATAGTTAGCAGCTCCATATCAAGGTCATCATCAATATCGTCACTATCATCAATATCGATATTGTCACTATCATCAAAATAGATATCGTCACTATCATCAAAATCGATATCGTCAATAGGATAACCTTTAGACTTATCATACAGGAACTTGTTTGGAAATACCGTAATGAAAGGAACATAGGAGTTTGTCGCTAGGTATTTGACCAAATAGGATCGTCCAGTTCCTATAGAACCTATCACTAAAATACCCCTAGAAGGGGATAGGGCTAAGCGGAGCGAAAAGGGTTTTCC